ACCAACATCAGTAATTGATGATTACACAATTCGAACAATTTCGAATTCACCTCAAATAAAAAATGGATAGAACCCTTTGATTAAACAAATAAAATTCAAATTCATATTAATTAATATTAAAAAATATTAATTAAGGCTCAATTTGGATCTATTTGGATCTAAAAGGATACGATTTTTTTAATATGAATACAAACCTTTTATTAGTTGGTCCTTTTATTTGGATTGAAAATGTATTTCTACATTAGAGTAATGATTTCAAAATATATATAATATAGTTTCAAACCATTTTTCGGATATTGAATTAGAATACTCCAATAACACTATCTATATCAACCCAGACCCATTTAAATTTCATTTAGTTAAGGAGTACCATAAAAAATAGAATCACTTCTTTTTTTTCTGCTCAGATCAATAAACTCATGAAATATCTCAATTTATATATTTTTTAAATGAATTTACCTGGACCAATACACGATTTTCTTTTAGTCTTTCTGGGGTCGGGTCTAATCTTAGGAGGTCTAGGAGTGGTATTACTTCCCAATCCAATTTATTCTGCCTTTTCGTTGGGATTCGTTCTTGTTTGTATATCTTTATTCTATATTCTATTGAACTCCTACTTTGTAGCTGCTGCGCAGCTGCTTATTTACGTAGGAGCTATAAATGTTTTAATCATTTTTGCTGTGATGTTCATGAATGGCTCAGAATATTACAAAGATTTTCATCTTTGGACTATTGGGGATGGAGTTACTTCGGTGGTTTGTACAGGTCTTTTTATTTCACTAATTACTACTATTCCAGATATGTCATGGTACGGTATTATTTGGACTACAAAATCAAACCAGATTCTAGAGCAAGATTTGATAACTAATAGTCAACAAATTGGAGTTCATTTATCAACAGATTTTTTTCTTCCATTTGAACTCGTTTCAATAATTCTTTTAGTTGCTTTAATAGGTGCAATTGCTGTAGCTCGTCAATAATAAAAAAGAAATTCAAGTATGGAATTTTTGTTATATGTGATTCAATCGAATCGATTGCATTGAGGATTGCATTGTTGTTTAGATTGAAATTAATAAGATTGATAAGGAGTTGGTTAATGATGCTCGAACATGTACTTGTTTTGAGTGCCTATTTATTTTCTATCGGTATCTATGGATTGATCACAAGTCGAAATATGGTTAGAGCTCTTATGTGTCTTGAACTTATATTGAATGCAGTTAATATCAATTTTGTAACATTTTCTGATTTTTTTGATAATCGTCAATTAAAAGGAGACATTTTTTCAATTTTTGTTATAGCTATTGCAGCCGCTGAAGCGGCTATTGGACTGGCTATTGTTTCATCAATTTATCGTAACCGAAAATCAACTCGTATTAACCAATCGAATTTGTTGAATAACTAGTATTAATCATATAAATTCTATATATTCATAAAGGAATTCGAATTAGTATGTTTGCTATATTAAATTAAAGTATGACCTTGTTTTCAAAAACCTAAGAAATCAAAGTATTTTGGACCTTTCTCATAAACCAATCCAGAAGTATATTTATTCGAAAAATTCTGATAACTTGTTGATTCATCTGGTATCTAAATATAGGATTTGTTAATTAAGTTTACTAGGTCGAAAATTTATGACTTTCAAAAATGTATAGATTCAATGTCACATTCAGTAAAGATTTATGATACGTGTATAGGATGTACTCAATGTGTCCGAGCTTGCCCGACCGATGTATTAGAAATGATACCTTGGGACGGATGTAAAGCTAAACAAATTGCTTCTGCTCCAAGAACCGAAGACTGCGTTGGTTGTAAAAGATGTGAATCCGCCTGTCCAACGGATTTCTTGAGTGTTCGAGTTTATTTATGGCATGAAACAACCCGCAGTATGGGTCTAGCTTATTGATACGTTCGAAAAAATTTTACTTGAATCCATTTGATTTTTTTTACCGACAAAACCCGTGCTCAAAATATTTTGAGCACGGGTTTTTTTCTGGTCCAAGTCTATCTTGTCTTTACTACGAATTATTTTCCTTGGTTAACAATAATTGTAATTTTGCCAATATTTGCAGGTTCCTTAATTTTTTTTCTTCCCCATAGAGGAAATAGGGTCATCCGTTGGTATACTATATTTATATGCATTTTCGAACTCCTTCTAACGGCCTATACATTCTGTTATCATTTCCAAACAGATGATCCATTAATCCAACTGATGGAGGATTATAAATGGATACAGTTGTTTGATTTCCATTGGAGATTAGGAATAGATGGACTTTCTATAGGACCTATTTTACTAACGGGATTCATCACCACTTTAGCGACTTTAGCAGCTTGGCCGGTTACTCGGGATTCTCGGTTATTTAATTTCCTGATGTTAGCGATGTACAGTGCTCAAATAGGATTATTTTCTTCTCGGGACCTTTTACTTTTTTTCATTATGTGGGAGTTAGAATTAATTCCTGTTTATCTACTTCTATCTATGTGGGGAGGAAAGAAACGTCTG